AGAGGAATATTTCCAATAAATATGGTTTGTTCTTGCATATCTCTACCAGTTTTCCAAATTAATCCCGCGGATACATATAATTCAGAAGAGTATGTGAGTGATTCATACACAGCATCTCTTTCTTTTATCAAGGGCTCTGCCAATTGATATGTTGACACAAATAATTGAAATTCAATTTCTTGATCTGTATCTTCAATTTTTGGAAACTTATGAAGTTCTTCCATCAAGCCTTGATCAATGAACCTACAAAATCCGTCAAATTGTATCTGACTAAACCCTGGTATTGTATACATTCCCTCATTTCCATCCCGGAACATCTTAAGTTTTCCGTTTATCGAAAAAATCCAACTATTGGCTCACTCTTCGTTGAACCATATAGATTGATCTAGCAACGATGGAATGTATATTTTGCTCATTTGAACAACATGAAATTTTATCCAACCCCATATACATATATATATGTACTAAATACGTATGAACGGAGGAATCAAAAAAAATGTGACTCAAATTCGAATTTGCGACAGATACAAATGGAAATGAATTGATAAAACATTCCTGGAAACAAAATTCTGCCACTTAGACTTATGGAGTCTTGTATAGAATATCAAAATAGATCCAATTTCTACCTTATGATATTACGATCAGATTGGGTACCATAAATGGATTCGGAATTGAATCTGTTCTCTATGAGTGAGATAAAGACAGAATAATCAGGAACCGTCTAGAGTTGACTTTGATTTTAGCACTTAATTTATTTCATCGATTCCGTTGTTCAAAAAATGATTCGCAGAGAGAAAAGATATTTCTACCCATTTGTTAATTAGTAGAATACGATTGAAGTGCGTAAGAGAAGTCATATTTATTAAGTACATGCAGATATAACTATCTAGCTATCCGTATATCCCATCTTTTATCGAAGTTCCCTTGAGGCAACATAGGTCGTGCTATATCCAAATTTCGATTTTATATTCAATATATTCAATGAAAAATGCAAGCACGACGATTTCCTAATAGGAATATGTAGATAAGATACCTGACTAGGTATCCGTGTAAGAATTTCTGTTCTGGGGTTTACATATACACATAATTGTTGTTATAATTGAAATTGAAAAGGATTAATTATGGAAAAGAATTGAGACTGATTAGTCGTATATCAATTTGATCTCCTTATGTTATTAAGGAAACCAAATTGGAGATCAAAATCCAAGAACCATTCATGAATTCACAGTCATTAATGCTTCCAATTTGCTCTGAATTTTGGATTCTGTGACTGGAAATCCATTTTTCTCTTTCAATAGAAAAAAAGGGGAAAGCTTTTATTTAGGTGTTGTGTGTTTTGAAATACAATCAATCTAAGAGAACAACAGGATCCAATCAAAAAAAAGAAATGGTTCAGCAATTCCCCAGAATATTTCCATCTATATCTATTTTGTATCGTTTTGGCGGCATGGCCGAGTGGTAAGGCGGGGGACTGCAAATCCTTTCTCCCCAGTTCAAATCCGGGTGTCGCCTGATTAACAAAAGACTCGGAATTTCTTACCCTACTAAACTAATAGAACTCAAAAAATTCTTGCCTGGCAGAAGCAGAGGTAAGGGGCGGGGACTGTCGATACCCAATTTTAAGAATCGGGGGGTTGACTTTCAATTATTTCTTCAAAAATCGGGGTGTGACCCAAACCTGTACCATACCAATATGAATTACCAATATAAATAAAGAAATACTCACTTAATTACGGATTCCTGATGCGTTCAGGCCATTGATTTGATTTATCAATCGAATCAAATCCATAGTAAGATTCAATTGTGAGATTCAGAACTACGAAAGTCAGGGACCGTAAATCCGTGTATCCAAAGGAAGGTTCCTAAGAGACTGTAAATCCTTGCTCCTAGGATCCAAGAAGGGGTTATAGGAAGGACTATAAATACTTCCTAATTACCTTACCCTACTAGTGTTTACTGACTGAGTCTTGAAGTAGATTGGGTAGGCTGGTGGGGAATCCAATTAGGAGTTGTGGAAAGAACTGAAGATACTTTGTATCCATACAAACTCATGAGAGTCTCTGAGTGCTCAGGTTTTCAATTAATATTGTATGGGTGATTGGCTTTTATAGAATAAAAGTGGAAAAAGGTGCTTTCGTTGGGGTAACCCCGCCAAGAATGTAATAGGGTGTCTTCCAATTATTTCACATTTCACAGAAGTAGAGACAGTAAGGCTTAGATGGGAAATTAGGGGTATGTGATAGATAGTTATATATCTTGATGGTATATTTTTTTTTCTGCTTTTTGTTTATGAAAGGCAACAATAGGTCTTACTATTCCTACATATTCCATTAGTCACATTCCCTTGAGACTTCCAAGGGGCAACTGTGTATCTTGCTTGTACTTAGTGCTTTCCGATTCCACCAGAAATCATATAGGGACTTGTTACGGGTGTATTCATTGGATTGGTTCATCAAAAACGTTAGGTCAAAATCCCATTTTGACTCTGCACCATTGATTC